TTCTTCTGTGTAATACTAATTGATAGGGCCTCATTGGTAAGTGATACAAGATCTCGTACATCGGAACCCATGGTTATGGACCCGAATCCACTAGCATTCGTATGGAAGATTTTCTTTTCCAAAGGAAATCCCCGAGTATATGAAAGAGTGAAAAAGTGCTTTCGTTGTTGTGGAATAAGAAGCCTTCGTATCTTAATGCACGTATTGAATTTATTCGCAGCTATTAGACCGGGATCCACTTTTTTGGGAATATGAGTCGACGCAATAACAAGAATATTGCTATTGGAGGATCTTTCACAATCCCTGGAGAGATGGTTCACTAATAGACCGAGGGATAAGTAATTCGACGCATCCAGAGACAGATCATGAATGTTTGGAATCCATAGTATGCAAGGAGACATTGCTTTTGCTAATTCGAGTTGAAAGGTGATATAAAAGCGGTCTACCATATCCACCTCCTCATTCGTCATAGTTAGCAGCTCCCCATCAATATCCTCACTATCCTCACTATCATCAATATCCTCAATATCCTCACTATGATGAGTATGATGAGCACCACTATTATCAAAAATATCCTCACCATCACTATCATCATAAATATCCTCAAAAAATTGAGGCCTTTCATCCAGGAACTTGTTCGGAACTACTGTAATGAAAGGAAGATAGGAGTTTGTCGCTAGGTATTTGACCAAATAGGATCGTCCAGTTCCTATAGAACCTATCACTAAAATACCCCTAGAGGGGGATAGGCCTAAGCGGAGTGAAAAGGGTTTTCCATGAGATGGGAAATGAAAACTATTAGCCCCAAACGAGGTTTGTGAATAAGTGATTGTCTGATAATGCGCAAGGAATACTCGTCTTTCTGCTAAAGAGGGTCTATGAAACTCATAATTCATTAGATACTTTTTATGAATGTCAACTAAGTATCGTAAGTAAACCGATCCTGGTTGTTCAATCATTTGATAACTAGAACCATTCTTTGATAAATGATCACTATCAGTCAGACTCCATAGAATTTTATCAATCCTTTTTTCTTTCCTTAAGATGGAGAACTGAACCAAGAATTCTCTTTCGGCATCATCAATCGAATCAGTATTCGCGACCCAGGATTCGATCTTATCATCAATCCAACCACTGTTCACATTTTTTCTTTTTCTTAGTAATGAATAGATCTCTTTACTTGTACGACTTAGATGTCTCGTATTTCTCGAAAAAGTGATTCGATTGATGGGATTGGGTATGATACTTAGGAAATCGATGATATCAATGAGATTGATATTCCAATATTTCTTCTTAGAAGGTATTGATTTGACCCCATAAGCGGGACCACCACCCGATAGCATCTTGCCGCCAAAAGCCCGTATTTCTTCTAGAAAATATCCTAAAGCAGCTAGAAAGAGATTCTTTAACCAGAAAGAATTCAGTTCAGATGTAGGATACCTATCCAGAAGTTTTCGCAACTCAATCATGTATGATGGAATCATCAAAGATTTGATCTTTTCCAACTCTGTCTGTAACTCCCTAGAGGCTCGGGAAACAACGAGAAGATGTCTACGAACGATATATCCAGCAACAAGAAGAAGGAAAAGGATTGAATAGAGCAACTCCCGAACATTTGGTGATCCCGGAAATTCCCATATCAATGAAACGGGTGACTCATTATCTCGACGAAGCATTTCTTCGGACAGAAGAAGATTATGTAAACACTTACTCGAAATCTCGCTTATCAGATTCCTTTGTGGAAGAAGAATCTCCCGCAATTTGTTCTGAAGAATTGGCCATGATATATCTATATCTAATCTATCTATAATATCTTCAAAAAGGGATAACAATTTTTGACTGCTACTTAGTATCGCTATCCTCAATAGGTCTGAATTATATACTTTTTTGAAAGTATCTAAAAGAATGAAATTGAGATATTTGTACCCTGTCGAAGTAAAGAACCATGGCATATATGTTTGAAACATATTTGAGAGAGTTGAAAAAGCACTATAGGTTCTATACATCTGCCCTTCCTCAACGCATTTATTTAGATAAAGACTCCGTTTTTTCCTCTTTTCGGATGGTAATAAATATTTCTCAGAGTCAATCAAACCCATCTTTGAATTGAAATTGAGAAACTGATGCAAGTTCTTCCCTTCTGAATCAGATGGATTCATATCTGAAAGAGCTTGACAATAAATTCTTTCAAAATTGACTAATTGTCCCTCTCTTAGAGGTGTTCCAAAAATGTCTGCGATCGAGTAAAGAGCTCTACGAACGAATGGAGCGGATCGAATTGGAAAATGAAAAGATTTGTCCAAGTTATCCGGTTCGGCACCACTCGGCGGAAAATTCTTAGGTATGCATATCTTAGATACCTGTGACTCGATCGGTGAAATAGTATCTTTTTCCAAAAAAACATCTTTTTTTTTACCGACGTGCAAAGAAAATATTTTGTTGCGAATGAAAAAGATATTGAGGAATTGTCCATACGTAAGATCATAATTATTGATAGGGGTCCTTTCCACATAAAAAGGGAATCCTTTGTTACAATAGAACCAGAAGTGATGTGGATTATTCAAGAATCGAAGTCGATTTGCTTTATAAAAAGAGGATATCAATGAACTTCTATGAAATGGTTTCACGGGATTCAGCCAATTGTCTCGATCGTGGGATATCATTGAGAAATAGGAATCGGTCTTCTCAAAAGATTTCCTGCGATTTTTTCTAGTATGGAATGAGTCAATCATCCACTTCGGTATCTTATTGAACAAAAACGGTGATACTCTTCCTCCATTGATCAAGAATTTCGATTTTTGGGAAGTATCATGATCATCCAATAAGAAGGGTTTCAATTTATTCAAATGAACGATTTGAAGACCTATTGATTCTAACAACTGATTGAAGCGTTGATCAGTTGGACCCTTCAACTCATAGATGTGGATCTCGGACCTATGAATGGGGCTATTCCCGATACTCACAAAGAAAAAAGGAAGTGACCTAAACAAAAAGAAAAGAAGCGACTTGGACAAATTGGACAAATAGGACAAAAGGGGAAGTAACTTCGACAAAAGGAAACGAAGTGACTTAGAAGGATCTTTTTTGTCGAAAAATTCCGACCAATACCAATCAATTTTTTCGATAACCTCAGACCAATCAATTTTTTTTTTGATAACCTCCGACCAATACCAATCAATTTTTTCGATAACCTCAGACCAATCAATCAAATATTGATTAATACCTAATCGATCGAAGACTACTTGAAAACGGCTCTTCTGCTCAGAAACGAAATGTTCCAAATCCTCCTGGAAACTCTTGCTCCCATTGGACCATTTGTATCTATATGCATCAGGATCCCGATTCATGGATCTCTCGCTTCGAGAAATAAGAGGATCGAACCATTTCTTATGACTCTTTTTCAAATTCGATAAATGTTGGTTGATCGTAAATTTCCTTTGAGTTCTCTGATTCAGAGTATCATTTCCTATTTGATCCCTTTGAATTCCGTATTCGAAGTTGCAATCGGATCTATTCATTAAAAAGAATCGATTTGATACATTTCTTATGTACCCATGGATGCTATATTGGATTGGAATCAGATTTTGGATCAATCTATGTTGATTGAATGCCTTCAGTATGGTGTTGATAGCAAATACCACTCTTTTTGGTTTTGGATCTTCCAAAGCATTCCCGCAGGAGATCTGGACCCCTTTTTTTCTGATCCTTCGATAAAAAGATTCATTTTCTTCAGAAAACATAGGAGGTAGAACCAATAAAGATTTCTTTGTCGATTCATCCCTGGAGTTGAATACCTCGTTCAAGAATTTTTTTTGATCCAATCCGCAGGAATCAATAGAAAAGGCAAAACCCTTATGATACACCAGATCCGGCTCGGTTATTGATAGAGTGAATAGATCTGCCACTCCTTGAAATCTCTCTTCTGATTCAAAATCGTGGCGCCCCACGTATCCTCCCCTCTTCCGGTCATGGAATAGATGAAATAAATCAAAAAATGGATTTTGGTTCAAGAATGAAATCTTGTTGGAACTGCCCATATCCGGTTCATCCTTCGGAACCCTATCACATCCCGGATTTGATGCAATAGGATGAATTGTGACGGTATTTTGTAAATACGCAATTATCTTGAATATATCAATGATTTCTTTTTTTTCCGATCGCCGGGATGGGACAAAAGAAAGATCTTGTTGTTTCTTCAATAATTTCTGATCTCTGGTGGACCTCTTAGTAGGATTCGAACCCAGATGAAGTTCTGACCATCTGTCAGAGAAAAAAGAACGAATTGATCTTGTAGGATTCCCAAGAAATTCTTCGATTTCTTCCGGAAGCGGATGATTATTCATCTGCTTCTCACGTTCCGTGAATAGCCGGGACATTGAGGAATCTCCAGAAAGGCTTTTCGGGAATCGGTCTGATTCTATCTCTGCTCCTTCCGTTTGAAGAAAGGAAGGATCCCAAAGAATCGACCCTTCTTTTTGAATCTCTCTTTGATTGATCCATGTGTGATATTCCGAATCCTTATTACGAATGGAATCGAAATGATCTATGGATTGATCAAAAGATCCTTTCAATTGGCTAGAATCCCTTACTTGAACGAAATTAGATCTTGTGGAATCATATTGCATATTTGACGATACATTCCATACCTTGCTAAACAAGCGAAAAAACCGATCCTTGTTTATCAACCACACATTGTCTAAGCAAATCCAATTCTCTCTCGACACCTTCCTAAAGAAATCTGATTCGTGCGGATTCTTCTTCCAACTAACGAAGAGATCTTGGCGGAATTGCCACATATGAAATTGAATACAATTTTGCAGCAAAGAAATACCACACTTGTTTCTCGAGAAGAGATGGGAAAGATGCTCAATATCATTTGATTGAATAGTTGACCCAGCTCCTTGTTGTTTGAAGAAACCCTCCACTTCAATTGGTCTTTTTTCACGAAAAGAAGACATAAGATAACAAATCCAGTGTTTCACTAAGATTTCAAATAGCTGTCCCGAATTCAAGTTGATTATGTTTCGCTTATTTCTCGGAGAAAGACGATCAAACAATTCCCAATCATGGTCCTTGCGGATCCGATCATCCGTATAGGAAACAAAAGAAGACTCCAGATATTTGATATCTTTCTCTTTGAATGAGATCTCAATTACAGCCAGGGTTTCATTAGATATCTTACAAATAGAATCCCTCTTTTTTCCGACCCGGTTCCTCCACCACCGCGAACCCCAGTTAGATTCAGGCATGATACACTTTTTCGTTTTAGTTATTGGGAGAACCCAAGTACTCTCTTTCGGATCCATGAAACAACTCTCAGAGATCTTTTTCCCTTTTGGAAGATACAGGAGCGAAACAATCAACCTATTGATAGACCCAAAAGATTTTTCCAATGGAGCATTTCTGGGTCCAAAGGAATTCCTAGGCAGAAGCCCCATCAAATATAGATTTTTTCTTTCGACCATTTCTCGATTATGCATGCGATAGAGAAGGACCACTACTACAAGCAGTACTAGACCTTTGGTCGTCAATACTGCACCTTTGACTAGACCCTTGATCGTCAGTACTGCCCCTTTGATCGTGAAATACCGATTGCTTCTTGACCCCTGTGAATCGCGTGAGAGTAAACTCCTCCAAATTAGGGGGTCGAAGAGTTTCATAAAACGTTCTTGCTCGAAAAAAATAGAAACGATAGTTCTAACTGAATCGACTTGGGTCCACGAATCTAACAAATCGTGAGAGTTCTTGACCTCTCTTAACATCTCTCTCAATTCGAAGATCCAGGGTTGAAATGGATCTTGTTGTGAAATTTTATGCTTCATTTTGAGTGCCTCCCCATTATAAATATTGAATATAAAGTAAAAGAAAATAGGTTTCCATTTCTTTAGGTAATCTCCGATACGATAGTTCTTTCTTCTATGATATTTCTTTATGATATTTCTTTTACAATATTTCTTTCTTTATTCTATGATAATCCCCCTTATGCATCCATGGCTGAATGGTTAAAGCGCCCAACTCATAATTGGCAAATTTGCGGGTTCAATTCCTGCTGGATGCACGACAACGGGAATGTTCAATACGTCTATTGGAATTGGCTTTGTATCAATGGAATCTCATCATCCATACCAATTCGTTATGTGTTATGTATGGTATATTCATATCATAAGTATAGAAACAGTTAGAGGGAGAATTCTTATCGAAACTGGAACTCATAGGGAAGAAAATAGATTTATGGATAAAATGAAATATGCAGTATTTACAGAAAAAACTGTTCGGTTATTGAGGAAGAATCAATATACTTCTAATGTCGAATCAAAGTCAACTAGGACAGAAATAAAGCGTTGGGTCGAACTCTTTTTTGGTGTCAAGGTAATAGCTATGAATAGTCATCGAATCCCGGGAAAGAGTCGAAGAAGGAGACCCCTTAGAGGGCATAAAATGCATTACAAACGTATGATTATTACGCTTCAAGCGGGTTATTCTATTCCATCTATTAGCTTAGAAAGAAAAGAAATGAATTTCACTCAAAATACTTCATAACACGGCGATACATTTATATAAAACTTCTACCCCGAACACGCGAAATGCAACTGTTGGAATTCAAGTGAAATCCAATCCACGAAACAATTTGATCTCTGGACAGCGTCGTTGTGGTAAAGGTCGTAATGCCAGAGGAATCATTACCTCAAGGCATAGAGGGGGAGGTCATAAACGTCTATACCGTAAAATAGATTTTCAACGAAAGAAAAAAGACATATCTGGTAGAA